ATAAATTTTTAAAATTACTCAAACTTTTTATATAAGATATCTTTTACATCCAACTATAACAATAAGTAATTTTTGTATTTTTGAATGAGAGTTCCAAAAAAAAATATACTCGAAAAAAAGTATTTTGAAAAGAATAAGGGGTGTTGGGCAGTGTTAAAAGCTTTTTCATTAGCAAAATCTCTTTCTAATTTCTTTCTGCTGGTAATTTATTTGTTTTCTACGACAAATTAAAAATCAATCATTGAACTAATATAACTCCACTTGACGCGAGAAAGGGTCTAATTGCCCTTTAAAATTGTAAATTTTAATATAATATAAATTCCAAATCTAAAAAAGTAATAATATATACAAAATTTTGGTTTTGGACTAATCAATATTAAAATGGACTGCTTTCCTTTTATCATATTATAGAATAAGAATTCTTTTGTATATATAGAATAAAAATTATTTTGTTTACTTAAGTCTATTAAAAAAAAATGGGTATTTTATATAATTTGCAGGGTTGGGATTTTTTCCCCATCGACCCGCTTGTTACAATGATAAGAATCTAAATATTGTTAAGTTTTGTCTTTTTTTTATTTTGACTACTTGAATAATATAAAAAAAGATCAGATTTACGGTATTTAGTCAAAATAAATTGGTTATTAATTAAATTCAAATTGTTTTGTAAGTGTCTTAACAATTTTTTTTTATTTTAAATCACTATTAAAGAATGGACCTTTCGTTCTTTTTCAATCCAATTTTCACAAAGGCACTTTTAGTTTTTAGGTAGATTTAATTTAGGTACATAAAGTGGAAATTTTAAAACGATCCAATTCAGTTTATATATGTCCAGAGATCAATACAAAAGTGGATTGCTAAATGCTAACACAAATTATATAATTCTATGAAATCCTAACGATTAATACAATCAAATATTTCTAGAAATCCCTTCCTTATTGAATGCAATGTTGAAAATGCAAGTACAAATTTTATTTGTATTTCATTAATTTTAATTTTTCCTAAAAAATATTCCATTAAATTGACTCCTTCAAGCTCGACGATTAAATAAAAATTGGTTATTATAATTTTGAGTAAGCCGCCGTGGTGAAATCGGTAGACACGCTGCTCTTAGGAAGCAGTGCTAGGGCATCTCGGTTCGAGTCCGAGTGGCGGCATAACATCTTTGAATTTTCAAAAGAATAAAATAAGTCCTATAATGAATTCAATTCCTGATTTTAATTCCTTCTCTTCTATATAATTATATAATTGAGGGAATCCCCCCCCCCCCCCCCCTTTTTTTTTTATTTATTTATTATGATATTTTCGGCTTTAGAACATATATTAACTCATATATCTTTTTCAGTTGTTTCAATTGTAATTATAATTCATTTGATAACCTTATTAATTGACGAATTCATTGAACTATATGATTCATCAGAAAAGGCCATGATAACCACTTTTTTCTGTATAACAGGATTATTAATTACTCGTTGGATTTATTCGGAGCATTTGCCAATAAGTAATTTATATGAATCATTAATATTTCTTTCGTGGGGTTTTTCCCTTATTCCTATAGTTCCATATTTTAAAAAACATAAAAATTTTGTAAGCGTAATAACCGCGACAAGTACTTTTTTTATACAAGGCTTTGCTACTTCGGGTTTTTTAATTAACATGCATCAATCCGAAATCTTAGTACCAGCTCTCCAATCTCAGTGGTTAATGATGCACGTAAGTATGATGGTATTGGGCTATGCAGCTCTTTTATGTGGATCATTATTATCAATAGCACTGCTAGTAATTACATTTCAAAAAATCATAAGAATTGTTGATAAAAGCAATAATTTAAATTTATTAAATCATTTATTTTCGTTTGGTGAGATCCAATATATACCGGAAAGAGTCAATATTTTAAGAAATACTTCAACTCTTTCTATGAGAAATTATTACAGATTTCAATTGATTCAACAATTAGATCATTGGGGTTATCGTATTCTTAGTATAGGGTTTATCTTGTTAACCATAGGTATCCTTTCAGGAGCGGTCTGGGCTAATGAAGCGTGGGGATCATATTGGAGTTGGGACCCAAAAGAAACTTGGGCATTTATTACTTGGACCATATTTGCCATTTATTTCCATACTCGAACAAATAAAAATTTCAAAGGTTTAAATTCCGCAATTATCGCTTCTATCGGTTTTGTTATAATTTGGATATGCTATTTAGGGGTTAATTTATTAGGAATAGGACTACATAGTTATGGTTCCTTTATATTAAATTAACTATATTAAAATTAAATTAACATCTAATTGAATTGAAAAAAAAAGACCAAATACAACCATAAGACAGCCTAGCATATATATAAGAAACTTAGGATAAGTTGTTGAGAACTTTTTGAATCAGGTAATGTAAGGATTCAAAAAGTTCTCACAAATGCCACACATATTTGGTTACAATTCAATTGATTTTTGAATTTAAAATGAAAAAAAAATACTTTTTTTCATTGTACAAAGATTTTGAAAACTTCAAAATCATAAGAATGCTTTTTAATTTTTTTTATTTATAAAAAACTATCTATAAAAAAAATTTGATAGAATAGTGTCAACCTTGTCAACTGATAATGAGAAAACAAAATCCGGATAAATACCAATACTTATTACAGGCAGAAGGATAGAGATCAAAACAAATAACTCACGGGGTCCAGAATCCAAATAGTTTGGGGCATTAAACAGCTTGTATCCATAGAACATCTGACGTAACATCGATAATAAATAAATAGGAGTTAATATAATCCCAACTGCCATTACAAAAGTAATTAGTATTTTTGGGATTAAAAGGTATTTTTGGTCTGTAATTAATCCCAAAAATACTATTAATTCCGAAAAAAAACCGCTCATGCCTGGTAATGCCAGGGAAGCTAGTGATAAGATACTGAACATCGTGAATATTTTTGGCATTAGGGTAGCCATTCCACCCATTTCGTCAAGATAAACAAGACGTATTCTATCATAACTCGTTCCCGCCAAGAAAAAAAGTGCAGCGCCAATAAACCCATGTGATATTATTTGCAAAATGGCCCCATTGAGTCCCATTTCACTTATAGAGCAAATTCCTACAATTATAAAACCCATATGAGATACAGACGAATAGGCTATTCGTTTTTTTAAATTTTGTTGACCAAAAGATGTTGAAGCTGCATAGATTATTTGCATTGCGCCCACTATTATCAACCAAGGAGAAAAAGTAGAATGGGCATGGGGTAATAATTCCATATTGATTCGAACCAATCCATATGCTCCCATTTTTAATAAGATTCCGGCTAGAAGCATACAAGTACTGTAGTGTGCTTCTCCATGAGTGTCCGGTAACCATGTATGTAAAGGTATAATCGGCGATTTGACAGCAAAAGCAATAAGAAATCCAATATAGAATAATATTTCCAGAGCTACAGGATATGATTGATTGGCTGATGTTTCAAAATTGAATGTTGCTTCATTGGAAGCATATAAAGCGATACCTAAGGCTCCTATTAATAAAAAAACGGAACCTCCTGCAGTATACAATATAAACTTTGTAGCTGAATACAGACGTTTCTTCCCCCCCCACATAGATAGAAGTAGATAAACAGGAATTAATTCTAACTCCCACATAATGAAAAAAAGTAGCAGATCCTGCGAAGAAAATAATCCTATTTGCCCACTATACATTGCTAACATCAAAAAATGGAATAATCGGGAATCCCGAGTAACTGGCCAAGCCGCTAAAGTAGCTAAAGTGGTTATAAAACCTGTCAGTAAAATAGGCCCTAACGAAAGTCCATCTATTCCCAATCTCCAATAAAAATCAAAACAATTGATCCATTTATAATCTTCTGTTAATTGGATTAATGGATCGTCCAATTGAAAATAATAAAAGAATGCATAGGTCATTAAAAGGAGTTCTAAGATAGAAATACATATAGTATACCATCTAATTACCTTATTTCCTCGATGAGGGAAAAAGAAAATTAAGGAACCTGCGGATATCGGTAAAACTACAAATATTGTTAACCAAGGAAAAGAATTCGTGGTAAAGACAAGATACATTTGGACCAGAAAAAACCCGTGCTCGAAAACTTAATATATTTTTTTTATTTTTTTTTCAAGTACGGGTTTTTGGCGGTAAACAAAAAATCAAATGTATTCAAGTGGGCTTTTCTAGAAAGTATCAATACGCTAGACCCATGCTTCGAGTTGTTTCATGCCATAAATAAACTCGAACACTCAAGAAATCCGTTGGACAGGCGGATTCACATCTCTTACAACCGACACAGTCCTCTGTTCTGGGAGCAGAAGCGATTTGCTTAGCTTTACATCCGTCCCAAGGTATCATTTCTAATACATCAGTGGGACAAGCCCGGACACATTGAGTACACCCTATACATGTATCATAAATCTTTACTGAATGTGACATTGGATCTATAATTTTTTTTGAACGTGATAAATTTTCGATCTAGTAAATTCCTAAACGAATCATATTCATATATTTAAACACCAGATGAATCAATGATTTACCAGAATTTTTTTATATTCAATTCCGGGTGGACTCATTCGCATTGCTTATTAGACAGAGTTAAGATACTTTACTTTAATTCATTACGTTTTACCAAACAGCCTGGATACGTTACATATCATATACGTGAATTCAAATTGATGAATATTTTATTTTATATGATTAATACTACTTATTTATTTAACAAATTTGATTGATTGATAGAGATTGATTTTCTATTACGATAAATTGACGACACTATAGCCGGACCAATAGCTGCTTCAGCGGCTGCAATAGATATAACAAAAATTGAGAAAATATTTCCTTTTAATTGGCGACTATCAAAAAAGTCTGAAAATATTACGAAATTTATATTAATGGCATTCAATATAAGTTCAAGACACATAAGAGCTCTAACCATATTTCGACTTGTGATCAATCCATAAATGCCGATAGAAAATAAATAAGCACTCAAAACAAGCACATGTTCAAGCATCATCGACTCACTCCTTTTCGATTTATTTCAATATAAATTGAATATAAACAACAATTCAACATCAACATATTGGATTGCCTAGAATAAGACTATCACAAGTACAGAAAAAGATATATTGGTAATAGATCGAATAAAAGAATTTATACATCAATCGTTTTCAACTAGAATTGTAAAGAAAATAGATGTGATAAATTAGAACAAAGTTGAATTTTGATTACGATTGCTAATTCTAAAGATTTATTACTGACGAGCCACAGCAATCGCACCTATCAAAGCAACTAACAGAATTATTGAAATGAATTCAAATGAAAGAAAAAAATCTGTTGATAAATGAATTCCGAGTTGTTGACTATTACTTATCAAATCTTGCTCTATAATTTGGTTTGCTTTTGTAGTCCAAATAATCCCGTACCACGACGTATCCAGAATAATAGTAATTAGTAAAACAAAAATACTTGTACAAACTAAAGAAGTAACCCCATTCCCAACAGTCCAAAGATTAAAATCTTTGTAATCTTCTGAACCATTCATGAACATCACAGCAAATAGAATTAAAACATTTATAGCTCCTACATAAATAAGAAGCTGTGCAGCAGCTACAAAATAAGAATTTGATAAAATGTAGAATAAAGATATACAAACAAGAAGGAATCCCAATGAAAAAGCAGAATAAATTGGGTTGGTAAGTAATACCACTCCGAGACCTCCTAATATAAGACCTAATCCCAGAAAGACTAAAAGAAAATCATATATTGGTTCAGATAAATCCATTGTACGGAAAAATAAAAGATAAAATAATCGAATTCGTTATTTTTTCATGACCTTGTTGATCTGACCAGGAAAACCTTATTTATCTTATTTATAATGGGTTTCTATAGTTGAATTCAACCCTAAGGGATATGTGGAAATTACTACAGAAATACAACTGTTGGACTAATCTCATTCTTTATTCTTTTCTCGAAAAAGATAATTCAACACTCTAATTTGAATTTAGAAAAAAAAATTATAGCTCTATTAAGAGATTTTCAATTCAAAGTAAGCCGCAATATTATTCTTAAATCAAATTTAGTAATTATAAATTGTTCTTTAATCAAAAATCAAAGGGGGTTTGCCCACTTTTTTGAGGTGAATTCGAAATCGTGCGAATTGTATAATCGTTAATTACTGACATTGGTAAACGACCTAAAGCAATTTGATTATAATTCAATGCATGACGATTATAAGTAGAAAGCTCATACTCTTCAGTCATTGATAAACAATTTGTTGGACAATACTCAACACAGTTACCACAAAATATACAGATTCCAAAATCAATACTGTAATTAAGTAACCGCTTCTTTCGAATGTCAGTTTCCAATTTCCAATCAACAACAGGTAGATTTATAGGACAGACACGAACACATACTTCACAAGCAATGCATTTATCAAATTCAAAATGGATTCGACCGCGAAAACGTTCCGAGGTTATTAATTTTTCATAAGGATATTGAATAGTTACAGGTAAACGATTTGCGTGGGATAAAGTAATCGTGAAACTTTGACCAATGTACCTTGCAGCTCGTATAGTTTGTTGACCATAATTCATGAACCCAGTTATCATGGGGAACATATCGCAAATCTCTATGAATAATTTTATGTTTGTTTCGTTCTCTTGTTTGAGTCAAGTCGTAAAAATATTACTTTATAGCGAAAGGAGTTGGAAAGAGGTTGTTACTAATAGATTACCGAGAGAAATAGGTAAAAGAAATTTCCATCCAAGATTTAATAGTTGGTCCATTCTTAGTCTAGGTAAAGTCCACCTTGTTGTGATAGAAAGGAACAAAAATAGATATGTTTTAACCAATGTAATAATGATATCCATTGTTGTTCCAAAGACTCCACCTACCTTTTTTATTTCAAAAAACTCAGGAACAAATATGTACGGAATAGAGATATTCCAACCACCCAAGTAAAGAACCGTTACAAATAATGAAGAAACTAATAAATTTAGATAGGAAGCAATATAAAACAAACCAAATTTGATACCCGAATATTCGGTTTGATAACCTGCTACTAATTCTTCTTCTGCTTCTGGCAAATCAAAAGGTAATCTTTCACATTCTGCTAGGGAAGAAATGAAAAAAATGATAAACCCTATAGGTTGGCGCCACAAATTCCATCCCAAAAAGCCATATTTTGATTGTGCCTCAACTATATCAACTGTACTTGAACTGTTAGATAATCATAGTCGTTGATAACATCACTGTTCTCATCGCTATTTCAGAACCGTACGTGAGATTTTCATCTCATACGGCTCCTCGAAGGCCATAAATAAATTTAAGGAACGGATATCGTCTTATTTTATCTTGATGTATTTGTAAGATAGATAGGACAAAATCTATCGAACGTTCCAAAATTCGACCAATGAAATTCTGTCTGTTATAATATTAAAAAAATACGTCTGAATTCATCTCATCTTTTAAGAATTTCAATTTTTCTTTTTTGAGCAATAACTTAAATAATTAATTCAATAAAATACTCCTTGTAGAAGTGTCAATAGATATTTCAACTCATCATTTTTCTTTTTATTATTTATTACGAAAATCTTTTTTCTATTACGAATAAGGGTTAGGCATTCCATTAGTTGATGAATTATGGCGTGAGTTCAATTTCGATGATCGATTTATATAAATGACTATAGAAAAAGAAAAGAAAGAGTAAAAAAAAAGATCTTTTTTTATTGTAATTAGATTCTTTTTTGGTTCCTAGTCTTATTTCTTCAAAAAAAGGAAAGGATTATTTCGTTCCTGATAGTTAGTTTTTAATCAGTTGATGGGAGCATACTCGAGATCGGAATTGTGGGGAGTACTGCCGAATCATTTCTACCAATTTAAAGCCCCAAGTAATATTCTTTTTCTATTATTTCGATTATGTGGAAATACCTTTTTTTGATAATTAAAATAATCTCTATTACTAATCCTTTGTGTATTTTTGTGTTCCTAACCATCTACTTATTTTTTTGCTCAAAAAAATCGTCTGTTAGCATTATGGTAATACATATAAATGATACAATGAAGGTTGATTCTTTTGAGCCCGCTTCAAGCCCGGATGATTAATCAACCAATCTTGGGGCAAAAAATCTTTTTTTCTTATGTTTATTGTTTATTTCTGTTTTACTCTTGTACATAGAAAATGAGTCTCAATTTTTTTACGGCAAATTTAGAAGCTGTTTTCTTTCACCCATATAACTATCTAGTTTAGTTCATCAATCCAAATAATGAATAAAAAATGGAAGATATCTAGTCAATTAATTTATCTATTTTCCTAAACAGATAAATAGAAGTATAGAAAATCTTTTCTTTCAACGAATCGCACGTAGAGATATGGATAATACACAGAGGGTTAATGGTATTTCATAACTAATCGATTGAGCGGCAGCTCGCAGACCACCTAAAAAGGAATATTTATTATTTGATCCATATCCTGACATAAGAAGCCCCAAGGGAGCAATACTTGAAATAGCAATCCATAAAAAAACACCCATATTTAGATTCGCTAAAACAAGGTGATAACCAAAAGGAATTACTGAATAGCTTAATAAAGTTGATATGACTGCTATAGATGGCCCTATATTAAATAAAAGAGTGTCGCCTCTTGATGGAAAAAGATTTTCTTTAAAAAGTAGTTTTGTCCCATCAGCTAAAGCTTGAAGAACTCCCAAAGGACCAGCATATTCCGGTCCAATACGTTGTTGTATCCCTGCGGATATTTCTCTTTCTAACCATACAATTACTAGTATGCCTATCGTGATTCCCAATACAAGAATAAAAATAGGAATAAGCATCCACAAAATTCCATAGACCTCGTTTAAGGATTCCAATCCGGAAAAAGAATTGATAGCTTGTACTTCGGTTGTCTCAATTATCATTTTAACGATCAACTTCTCCCATAATGATATCTATACTCCCTAGTATTGTCATAATATCAGCCAATTTCATTCTTTTAACTAATTGAGGAAGAGTTTGCAAATTGATAAAACCCGGGGGGCGAATTTTCCATCTCCAAGGAAAAGCGCTTTGATCTCCTATCAGGAAAATTCCTAATTCTCCTTTTGGAGCTTCAACTCTCATATAAAGTTCTTGTTTCGGCAATTCAAACGTAGGTGAAGTTTTTTTACTAATGAATCGGTAGTCAAAATGGTTCCAATCGGGATCTCTTTCTTTATCAAAATATCGGATTTCTAAATTTTCATAAGGGCCCCCCGGAATTCCTTCCAAAGTCTGTTGAATAATTTTTATGGATTCCGTCATTTCAGCAATTCGGACTAAATAACGCGCTAACGAATCCCCCTCTTTTTGCCACTGGATTTCCCAATCAAATTCGTCATAACACTCATAATGATCAACTTTGCGAAGATCCCATTGTACGCCGGAAGCTCGTAACATAGGTCCCGATAAACCCCAATTTATTGCTTCCCCTGTACCAATAATACCTATTCCTTCAACTCGTTCTAAAAAAATAGGATTACGCGTAATAAGTTTTTGATATTCAGCAACTCTTGTTAAAAAATAATCGCAGAAATCCAAACATTTATCTAACCAACCATAAGGTAGATCCGCTGCTACTCCTCCGATACGGAAAAAATTATGCATCATTCTCATACCGGTGGCAGCTTCGAATAAATCATATATTAACTCTCTTTCTCGAAAAATATAGAAGAAGGGAGTCTGTGTACCAATATCTGCCATAAAGGGGCCAAGCCATAACAGATGAGAAGCTATACGACTCAACTCCAACATAATTACTCTGATATAACTGGCTCTTTTAGGTACTTGAATATTTCCCAAATGTTCTGGCCCGTTTACTGTTATTGCTTCTGTGAACATAGTAGCTAAATAATCCCAACGTGTTACATAAGGCAAATATTGTATAATTGTTCGGTTTTCCGCAATTTTTTCCATTCCTCTGTGTAAATAACCTAATATAGGTTCACAGTCAATAACATCTTCCCCGTCTAGAGTAAGTATGAGTCGCAGAACACCATGCATTGACGGGTGTTGTGGACCCATATTGACTATCATGAAGTCGTTTTTTGTTGTCGGTACATTCATAGGGGTTTCCTCGATTCATTCTTGCATGAATTACTGAAAACGAAAAGAAGTTCATAAAAATTCAAGATCTGATAAATCAACTAATAAAATAATAATAAAAAAAGACTCTTCAAATTAACGAATTTTTGATTCCCGAATATCTAAACGGCCAATTAATTCTTTATAACGTACTCTATTTTTCTTTGCCAAATAAGACAATAGTCGTTGGCGTTTTCCTAGAAGTTTCCGTAAACCCCTTTGAGATAAATAGTCTTTTCTATGCAATTTCAAATGGAAAGTAAGTCCTCGTATCTTATTAGTAAAACTTATTATTTGAAATTCAACGGATCCCTCCTTTTCTTCTTTGTCGTCTTGTGAAATAATTGAAATGAATGAAGTTTTTACCATAAAATGAAATCCCCCTCTCTTTTAAATTTTAAGATAATTTTATTGATCAGTAATAATAAATAACGAGATATTAAATAATAATGTTAGTTCATTTTAATATGACAAATATACCTTTACTGAATTTTCAATCGTGGATATATCTGTATCCTTATAATACTAAATCGACTGGCATTATTGGTATCAAACCAATAACGATTTATACAAGCTAAATCTTCTAATCGATAGTTGGGCCAAAGAAAAAGCTTTAATTTAATTAATTTATTTCTATCTTTATTATCACTATCAAAATGTTTGCTTTTATCTACAATGTTATCACAGCTCTTTACGCTAGTATCATTGAAATTTTTGGCATTTATATTAATATCTTTTTTATTTTTTGAATTCAAAGAAATTAGAATTCTCAATTCTCTACGATGTTTAGGGGATAAAAGGTTTTCAAGAACAAATAAATCATAATCATTTTTGTCCCCATTTCCAGTTATCTTTTGATGTCTTTCAATGGTGGATTCATCTAAATTCTTTTTATCAACAAAATTTTGCTCTCTGTATCTTTGATTAATTTGCTGTTTGCTCTTATGAATCAATAAAGGACTTATGGTTTGATACATAATAGATTTTCCATCATTTTTTACCGACAGACGGGTTGGTTCGATAATCAATATTCCCCCTTTTATCAATTCTGTAAAAATTAAATTTTTCTGAATCGTCAGAATATCTAAACTCAATTCCCCTCTTTGAATAGAGGATATAAAAATTTCTCGTGGATTTGCCAGCCTAAGCAAGAGACAATAGACTTTGATATTATTGATTAGTTTTTTATTTAAAGAACCATCCCACCGTAATTGAAAGCCTAAATACCTTTTTTTGAAGAAATTAAGTTTTGCTTCCTTATTCCTTTTACCTTTTTTCATGTCTGATCCTGCATATTCTTCTTTAACATCCTTTTCTCGATTTGCAAAAATTGATCTAAGATCCGCTTGGTCTTTTGATTCTTTTTGTTCATGGTTTCGATTCTCTAATTCAATATATTTTTTTTCATTTGATGATAGAGATATAAAAATATTTTTATTGTTCTTTCCGTTGATTTTTTTCTTTTTATTGTGACTAACATTTGCATTTTCATTCAACTTGAAATTGAAAAGAAGTAAATTTATTGGTACTGCCCATGGTTTTTTCTTATATACGTTGTAAAGTATCACAAATTTTGGAAAAAACCAACGTTCTAGTTCTAAATTTGATATGGGATTTTTTAGTATTTCGTCATCGTCATTCATTCCCATCCAATCAAAAGGTTTTTTTTTTTTATTGGATGAATTAACTTCTTGATTTGGGCAAATCGTAAGAAAAAAAAGATCTTTATTATCAAATTTATCAATTATTTGATGTAGATTATTTACAGTCTTAGTATTGTTTTTTGTTCTAGTATTGATCCAAGACTCAATATTGGCCTTCTTTCTAAGACAAAAATGGAAAATTCTCCAATCAAAATATTTTCTATCCGGGTTTTTCTCCATATTGATAATATCATCTTTTCCTAGATAATTGTTGATAGAGATACCTCCCAACATATCAAATACTTTACTTTTTTTGTTATTTGTCTTGTAATTAGAAGAAATTTCTTGCTTATTATTGACTTGTAATGGTAATCGATAAATGGATGAGTTTTTCTTATCTTCAGAATTAATAAATTGATACGAAAAAAGATTAAATTTATAGTATTTTTGAAATTTTTCTTTTCGTTTTTGGTTCGGTAATGAATCTACTTCAAAACTTTTTTGTTTTTCGTAATGAATTACTTGGTCTTTTTTATATAAGTTCCATTTGTTTAAATCTTTTTTTTGAACTATACCTCGCTCAGTGATTCTAATTCGCCGTTTTTGTGGCATTAATTTGTACCAGTAAATTTGAGATAAATTATATTTATATTGATAATGGCTCTTTAACCAGTTTTTCCATTGATTCATTACAGAATTTATAAACCTAAAGTTTGTATCTTTTAATTTTGATTGAAATAATCCTTGGGCTCCAAAATAACCTTTTATTTCATTTTTCAGAAAGGGAAATGTTTCGTGATATTGAAGGACAAATCGTAATTTATATAAGTTAATAACTTGAGTTTGTGATAATTTAAAAAATACATATGCTTGTGACAAAGAGGCTGTGTCAGAAAAAATATGTAAATTATTATTAATAAGACTACCATTACTATAATTAAATGACTTTTTTATAATTGAAATAAAATGAATTTGATTTTTATTTGTTTTATCAATTCTTTTAGGATTTTCTTTATTGTTGTAAATGTATTTATTAATAGTTTTTCTTGTTGATTCAAAAAAAAACTGTATATTAATCCTCAGAATCTTAATGATAACTAGAAGAATATTTATATATATTCTTTCAATCAAAATTTTGGTAAAAAAAGATGATTTATGCACTAATTGAGCATTGCTTCGCTGTAATATCCGCGAAATATTTTTTAATGATTTTAAGCTTTTAGCATTGGAACTTAGTTTGTTACGATTAATATTTATCTTTGAAATTATAACACCTTTTTTCTTTTCTTTTGTAATTTTTTCTATTTGATTTCTGATTGTCTTTGTTCTGACATTCAGATCTTTCATTTTTTTTTTTTTCAATGAATGATTTATCCAATCCATAGTTGGAATGGACCTTTTATGGTTCGTTTGAGTAACGGTTGTCAAATCTTTTTCGTTTTTAGTTTCATTCAATTCATATATTTCTCTAAATCCAAATAGTGGGCTTTTTGATTTTGAAAGTTTATTTATTTTTTCTTTTAAAATTGTTAAACTCAGAAAACTTTTTTTTTGAAACTTTAGAATTTGTTTTCTAAATTTTTGAAAGATAGGTTCAAAAGGGGAAAGTCCTTTTTTTGGAGAACCAAAAGGAAACTCAGTTTCCATTCCAAAAACTGTTAAAAAACAAAAATCATTTTTTTGTCTTTTCTTTTTCATTTCATTTTTATGGAGAAATTTTAGCTTCGATTTGTGCCAAGGTTTTAGACGAAAAGGAAATAAGATCTTTATTTGAATCCCGTCCGTTAACCAGTTTTTAGGAAATTCTGTTTCTGATAATTGAACTCCATTATAGGTGCATTTCACATGCATTTCTCTTTTCCAATCCTTTAAATCCTCGGACCATTCGGGAAGTTGAAATAATAGCATACGAATGGTATTTTTGGCTATTATTAATGAAGGTAATAGAATATATTTTCTAAGAATTGATTGGATTACTAAAAGACTACCTCTTATTATTTGAGCAAAAAAAATGTTATCCCAGGTTTCAGCTAGTTCTACCCGAACCTTTTCTTCTCTTTTGTCTTTTTCTCTTTTTGTTTGGTTCTCTTCCTTTTTCTCATTTTCCTTTGTTTTGTCTTCTGTATAAGTATAATTTGAAATCACAAATTCTGTATTTTTACATATCCAATTTCTAAACACGATTTTCATGAGTTCAGAAATATCAAAAGAAAAAAGAAGAAATTTGTCTAGTCTCTCCAAAAAAAGAGGTGAATGTACATTTGCTTGAAAAAGTTTCCAAATGGTAGTTTTGCGCCTTTGTGTTCGCATGGAGCCTTTTATTATATTTCGGCGAAAGTCTGATTGTTGTGAATAACGTATCAAAGCCATTTCTTTTGTTTGATCAGAATTAGTTGTATCTTTGGCTTTAGGATTATTTTTATTATAAGTATCAGTATTTTGGTGATTATTAGTAAAAATCACTACACGTTTGGCTTTTCGTGAACGAATCTCATGATCCTTTGCTGCGTTTTCTTTCTTTTCACCCTTTTGTTGTTTCAACTCGCTGATTAATTTGTATGACCATAGAGGAATTTTTTTATTTATTTCTTTTATTGCAATAGATTGTATTGTTTTATTATTGTAATCTGTTATAACTCCATCGAATAAATATTTCAAAATTTTTATTTGATTTTCTAAATCCATTTTTTCGTCTTTGTGATCAAATTCATTAATTAAGTGTAAGAAATAACTAATTTTTGTTAAAAATGATTTTTGATTAAATGTATCTATTTTTTGTTCAAATTCTTGAAAATAAAAATTAGTAAAAAGAAGGATAAGATGAATTTTATTTATCCAAAGCATCCCTATGTAATTTTTTATGGAAATTTCATTTATTATTGAGGATGAAAAAAAGCATTTGACTCTTGCGCGGTAAGGCCCGTTTAATAAAGGATCATATATTTTAGGTAAGTATTCTTTTTTAGTTTTATCATTACACAATCTAGTCCTTTTTTCTAGTGTATTCAGAGCAAGAGAGCCAGCTTCTACTCTATTTCTAAACTCGTTACTTAGGTTTTTCTTTTTTTGCTCATTGTTAAAATTCCAATTATTATACAATTCATCAGAGGCGAGTTTTTCTGTTGTGAACAGAGACATTTTTCTTTGTATTATTTCAAAAAAAGTTGACAAACTGGGTGGATACGTAAAAGATATTCTTTCTTTTCCATCACTTTGACATGTATAAAAAAAATATTGTGACAT